GGTTGGGACAACAAACATCCATCTCGTTCGTACTTTGGATACCCATATAACCATCGAAGGCTGTTGAAGTGACTAATTCCTGTAAATTAGGAGGCGTTGAAAACAAAGAAATTGTTGGAGTTCTCATTTATATCTAGTCCCAACACGCTTGATGTTAAGAAAAGATCTCTTGCTGAAAGGTTGGCTAGAGATTTCTTGTAAAAACACTAGCTCTGCTCAATTCATAATGAGAATATTTGCATCTTCTTTTTTGATTTCATGTATTATTCTACTTATGTACATAAGGGAGGAGCCGTATGAGATGAAAATCTCACGTACGGTTCTGGAACGGAGATTCTTTTAATTTAATTAAATGTCGACCGTAACGTATGTCAGCTCAATCCGAAGGAAATTATGCGGAAGCTCTACAGAATTATTATGAAGCTATGCGACTAGAAATCGATCCCTATGATCGAAGTTATATACTCTATAATATAGGTCTTATCCATACAAGTAATGGAGAACATACGAAAGCTTTGGAATATTATTTTCGAGCACTAGAACGAAACCCGTTCTTACCACAAGCTTTTAATAATATGGCCGTGATCTGTCATTACGTGCGACTATCTCCACTATAGAAGTAAACAAAAAAGAAAAAATAAGCTTTCTACATATGCATCGTCTAAAACGACGATTTTTATCAGCTGTAGTAAAGAAAGAAACTTCATAGAAGTCGAAATATGAAGAAAGAGATATGCTTTTTTCTATGGATAAAAAAGGATCTAAATTGGTAGAGGAAGCACCGTAAAGATCAATTAGCGAGATTTTGGTCCGATACAATAATAACTGCGTACTTATGTCATGATAGTAGATATACTTATTTCATGATGGGAGAAAAAAACTAGGAATCAACTTATGTAATAGAGTTGATCTACTAAAGTCTTCAGCAGCGGTGTAGGATCAGATCCCAAAGATAGTAAGTCTTTTCTTCCTTAGAAAGGAAAGTCTTTTTCAAAGATTCTATATAAATTTCTATATGAAATCGAGATAGTTACCTTTCGGGAAATTTTTTCTTCGGAAGGTGGGAAAAAAGATAAAACGAAATAAAACGGATTATTAATCAAAATGGAATCCAAATTTCAGTTTTAAACTCATGTAATGAACCTCTTTGGTTAACCCGAAAAATGGCATAGATCCACGAGAAATCTCATTCGTTAGATCTGATACCGGGACACCAAAAGAATTGATGAGCCGTATGAGGTAGGAAACTCTCAAGTACGGTTCTAAGGGAAGGAATTAATCCACCTATTCCGACCGGGGAGAACAGGCCATTCGCCAGGGAGATTCTGAAATTGCGGAGGCTTGGTTTGATCAAGCCGCCGAGTATTGGAAACAGGCTATAGCGCTTACTCCAGGTAATTATATTGAAGCACATAATTGGTTGAAGATCACGAGGCGTTTCGAATAAAAGAAGACGCCTTTTTTTATTTAAAATTTAGAATATTCTAAATATTTAAATTATTTGTTATAATTTAAGGGCTCATCAGTCAAATAAAAAAAAGGATCATTCCTTTGCTTTGTGGAAAGAGCCAACCCAAGAATTTCATTATATCCCTTCTAAGCCTAAGCATTCTATTTCATCTGATATTTCCTAAGGATAAAAGGATAAAATTAAGGCATAGAGTACAAAATAGACTTTTTTTTTATTGAAATTTTCTGAAAATAAATTTCAATAAAAATTAATCTAAAGAAAATTAAATTTAATAACTAAATTAACAACGAAATTATTCATTGTTATTTAAATACATATACCGGGATGTTTCTTAGCAATGGCTGTGCGCGTGATTTGCAATTTTGTAATAGAGTAATTCCTATCATCAGGTTTACAAAAATCTCTTTTTTTCATCAATCCAAAGCTACAAAAAGGTTTTATGAGATTCAAAAGGTCCGTTGAGCGCCTCGTAGCTATGTCATAATAGATCCGAACACTTGCCCCGGATCGACTTCCAGATCATAATTGCTCTAGTAAAGAACTAAAGAAATAGATAAATGGGAGATAGAAAAATCTAAGAGAAACAAACTAATTCTAGAAATCTCTCTTAAAGGTTTACTAATTATTTGACTGTTGGCAGGTCTCTTTGTATGTGTTGTCCGGAAAGAGGAGGACTCAATGATTATTCGTTCGCCGGAACCAGAAGTAAAGATTTTGGTGGATAAGGATCCCGTAAAAACGTCTTTCGAGCAATGGGCCAAACCGGGTCATTTCTCAAGAACAATAGCTAAAGGGCCTGATACTACCACTTGGATCTGGAACCTACATGCTGATGCTCACGATTTCGATAGCCATACCAGTGATTTGGAGGAGATCTCTCGAAAAGTATTTAGTGCCCATTTTGGGCAACTCTCCATCATCTTTCTTTGGCTGAGCGGCATGTATTTCCATGGTGCTCGTTTTTCTAATTATGAAGCGTGGCTAAGTGATCCAACTCACATTAGTCCAAGTGCTCAGGTGGTTTGGCCA